CTAATTATTTATTTTTTTTATAATTATTTAAAATTGATTAATAATATTCTATAGATACTAATATATATTAGTATATTAGATATTGATTATTAGTTTACTCAACTCAAGAGTTCCTCAATGAATCTGTTAATTCGAAATTTCTAGATGGATAGATGTCACAAATGATAAATTGATTTCTTACCTATGTTACTCTATTTTTGTTAGGACCGCCATCTATAATTATAATAATTGATGAATCAAAAACTTTCAATTGGTATTTTTGTTTATCTTTTATCTTCGTATCTTTTCTTTTAAAAATGGAAATTTAGGAAAGTGTTTTATAAACATATGTATAAAAAGAACATATTTCATTTAGTCTCTTCATGCCTACTATAACTAGTTATTTCGGTTTTCTACTAGCAGCTTTGACTATAACCTCAGCTCTATTTATCGGTCTGAATAAGATACGACTTATTTGAAATTAATTGAATGAACAATTCATAAAAACAATCCTTCTGTGGTAGTTAATATATTCTATAGTTCCTTACCTTGTTAATTTGCAATTCTTGGTCATTGAGATTCATGGGCAATCCCAATTAATATTTAAGTATAGATATTACCTCTCCTTTTTACCTTTCAAAGAAATTGAAATGATTGAAGTTTTTCTATTTGGAATCGTCTTAGGTCTAATTCCTATTACTTTGGCTGGATTATTCGTAACTGCATATTTACAATACAGACGTGGTGATCAATTGGACCTTTGATTAATTAACATCTCTTTTTTTTGAGTGACCTCCTACTTGCTTTAATCTACAGGAGGTCAAATTCAGATTGCTGTTCAATTATTTCAGTGTTATTTTTGACCTAACAAATAACAAGAATCTAATCACGCTCTRTAGGATTTGAACCTACGACATCGGGTTTTGGAGACCCACGTTCTACCGAACTGAACTAAGAGCGCTTTATTATCACAATAAATATTTTGTGACCCAACCTGGCTTCGATATATACTATCATAAATAATAAAATTAACGATTGATTATGTATATCCAATTTTAATCAATCTCAATTGATCCCTCGTTACTGCTCATAAGATAAGTAATAGGTAGGGATGACAGGATTTGAACCCGTGACATTTTGTACCCAAAACAAACGCGCTACCGAGCTGCGCTACATCCCTTTCAATTGGTCTACAGTGTCATTGTAGAGAATCCCTGTCTTGTTTTCCACATCTTTATTTCTTTCATTGATATACCAAATTATCTTGTCATTTCTTCTTTTTTAGTCTCATATCATATAATAATAGACTTATATTATATACGTACTAAATAAATTGAAACCCGCCATAAAAAAAAAGGGACGTACTTTTGTGTTTTAAGAAAAGAAAAGGAATATCCACTGAATCGTTGTCCACTTCAAGTTGTATATTTCAATTTGCATTGGGGATTCTGCGTAGAAATACAAGTGTCAGTCATTAACTACATATACACATCTAGTCATATATGTAATACCATTATGTATTACAAATTAGAATAAAATTACAATAACGAATAAAAAGAAGGAGGATTTAAAATGCGAGATCTAAAAACATATCTTTCCGTGGCACCGGTAGTAAGTACTCTATGGTTTGGGTCTTTAGCAGGTTTATTGATAGAGATCAATCGTTTATTTCCGGATGCGTTGATATTCCCTTTTTTTTCATTATAGTAATTGAGATGGGAAGGGGTGAAGAAAATTAGAGATACAATCAAATATCTGTGACTAATCTCCCCTTCTTCTCTTCTTTATTCTTTAATTTGAATTTTAGAATTCAAATAAATTAGAAAAGAAAAAGAATAAAAGCGGATTCACCCTAGTGAAACTAAGAACTCGGGTTTACAGGCCAAAAATGAAATTAATTAATAATAATTAATTAATAATAAATAATAGAGTGAGAAAGAAAATGGAATAGCTGCGGGAACAATATCATACACGAAAATTCAATGAAAAATTAAATACTGTACAGCGATTATAAATTCAAAATAGATAGTTAGAAATCATTATATTACTTATTATTACTATATTGATATTGATTGATTGCAACGAAATCTTTCATAATTGAATTTCGAGTTAGCAACTTCTATTTTTTTTCCTTCCTTTCTTCTTCTTTTTCGCTTCGGATCAGAAAATAGAAAAATAGTAGAATTGAGTCAATCAAAGATCCAAAGGAGGTTCATGGCCAGGGGTAAAGATGCCCGAGTAACGATTATTTTGGAATGTACCAGTTGTGTTCGAAACCGCCTTAATAAGGAATCAATGGGCATTTCCCGATATATTACTCAAAAAAATCGACATAATACGCCTAGTCGATTGGAATTGAGAAAATTCTGTCCCTCTTGTTATAAACATACGATTCACGGGGAGATAAAGAAATAGATCGAACCGATCGCTCGCGTGTCCGCCTTCCAAGGAAGACGAAAAACGACATATTCCATATGTTATATAACAATATATACATATTATTATATAATAACAATTATATCTAATAAATCATATATTTGTTTAAATATAAACAAAGCAATCCTATTTCTTAATTCGAAATCATTTTTGATTCGATCAAAATAGAATTAGGATTTTCGGGACAAGGAATAAAAAAACCATGGATAAATCCAAGCGACTCTTTCTTAAATCCAAGCGATCTTTTCGTAGGCGTTTGCCCCCGATACAATCGGGGGATCGAATTGATTATAGAAACATGAGTTTAATTAGTCGATTTATTAGTGAACAAGGAAAGATATTATCTAGACGGGTGAATAGATTGACCTTAAAACAACAGCGATTAATTACTATTGCTATAAAACAAGCTCGTATTTTATCTTCGTTACCTTTTCTTAATAATGAGAAACAATTTGAAAGAAGCGAGTCGACTCCTAGAAATACTGGTCTTAGAAATAAAAATAAATAGGCTTGCTCTTCAATTGAATCAAAATAAAATTCCAATCCGACTTCAAATGCGATTTGACGTTTTGGTCAAAAATATGAAAACTCATATTTGATTGTTGTATCGTAAGAAAAAAAAAAGAATTGGGGAATAAGAATAAATCTTTTTTTATTGAACGTACTTGTTCATTGTGACGACTTTATCATATTATATCCTATTTGATTGATTTTATCATACTAATTTCTACTCTACCTTCCCGGAGTTCATTCGCCGGGGAACTCCGTTTAAAACATCCCAATGGATTCCTTCCAATCTCCTTATTTTAAGATTTCATTGGAAATCATATAAAGACAATTCCTATTTAATATAGCTATTTGTGCAAGTATTTTACGATTAAGAAGCAACTGCCTCTTGTACAGATTGTGTATTAATTTACTATAACTATAGTATGATTTATTGTCTCGAATTACTGCATTTATCCGAGTGATCCACAAACGACGAAAATCTCTCTTTTGCCTACCTCTATCCTGATGAGCCGAAACCAAAGCTCTTATTTTCTGTTGAGTAATAGTCCGAGTAAGTCTTGAACGAGCCCCTCGAAAGCTTGATGCAAATAAACGAATTTTTGTTCTACGTCTTCGAGCTATATATCCTCGTTTAATTCTAGTCATTGAATAAATGAAACTTTGATGAATAACTAATTGATTTCTTTTCTTTCAGTTATTTCCTTTCCTAGTCTATTAATAACAAAACGGATTCTTCCAATGTATAAAATAAAAATTCCAATGGCTTTTGCTACTATAACCTTCCCGACCACGATTTTTTCTTTTTTTTCTAGGCTTCTCACCTCGAAATAAGAAATTGTATTGATACTAGGTATCAAAAAAAACATAGTAAATAAAAAAGGAATAAATATAATAAATGGGTATAGTATAGTGGGTTCCATCGTTTCTATGGTTACTTCTTAAACGGTGAGGTCCTCTCTATACACCGGAGCCTCTTCCCTCATACTCATTTAATCAATGTTATTGTTAACTTGTACAGTTCACACTCTTTGGCTCTACCCATAATTATCCAGTAATAGGCATTTCACAAAGAGACCCACCTATACAGTAACGGTATTTAATTATGAAGATTAGCTGAGTAGCTGACCTTGTTAGTCCGTTCTTGCAAGAGTCAAGAGTAAGGGCATAATCTTTCTGCTTTTTAAATAGGATTTCCCTGCTTAATGAATACCATTTCGTACCAATGGGGAATTCTTTCTCATCTTAAATTAAAAATGGAAGTTATTGTATTTGTACCAATGGCAACCATAAATTAATTTGATACCGCAATAGAAGGATATGATAGATCTTTTTTAGATTTTTAGATATTTTCATTTTTCAATAGTGAATGGTCTTCTTCCAGTCTATCCTATTCACGGGTACTGATCACTGATACTGGATCAATTGTTTTCTTTCTTTTTGCCTAGTCCATGATCTGAACGAGTCGCACATACACCCTAGTACATGTTCCTCGGCGCTGAGGACATCCCCTAAGAGCGGGGGATTTCGTAACATTTTTGATTGGCTGTCTTGTGTTTCTAATAAGTTGTTTAATAGTTGGCATGTTGAATCATATACATAATGGGCTGGTTTAGATCGATCCTAACCGCATGATTATGAATCATTTTTCTATTACTCGATTCATAGAATAGAATATTGTATTAAACCTGGTAAGAAGATAAAATCTCAAATTGCATATTTGCGTGAAATCCCTGTTATTTTTTATTTAACCGCTACAAGATCAACAATTCCATGAGCTTGGGCTTCTGTTGCTGACATAAAAACATCTCTTTCCATGTCTTCGGAAATAACCCATAAAGATTTGCCCGTTCTTTGTACATAAACCCTTGTGATGGTTTCGCGCAACTTCAGTAGTTCTTCTGCTTCCAGGATAAATTCCCCCGTCTGTGCTTCATAAAAAGAACTAGCAGGTTGATGGATCATTACCCTGATGATATAAAATAATAAATAATTCTTTTATCTCGCATGATGTAAAGTCGAAAAGATAAAGAATAATATAATACAAAAAAAAAGATAGAATTGAACAACCGTACAGGCATCTTTTGCACATTGCATACGGCTATACAATGGAATTCACTTTTATACCTTATATTGAATAAATAGAAAATAAATTATAGGGTCTATCATATTCACATAGGTAAATGATCCAAAAACCACCCTTCCTTTTGGAGTAGTTAAAAAAAATACTATGATGGTTCCGTTGCTTTATATATTTATTTCTTCTGTTATTTAGCAATCCCAAAGTTTCTTTTTTTTTTCAAATAAAATAAGTAAAACAAAGAAATTTGATTTTCGTATTCTTTCATAATATATATTGTTAAGAGTTTTTCGGTGTGAAAACAAAAAAGTTTGTGACGCTGAAATGGGTCTCTTGATATATCAGATAAAATCGGAAATACCCTTTATCTCATACTACTCTTTCGATACATAATGTAACAATTTTGAAAAAAAAAAAAAAATTCTCCTATCGAATTCGAAGTGCCATGCTATTATTACTTAATATTCTTATTTCATATATCGCGAAGGCATAGTTCTCTTTTTTCTCTCAAATCAAATAAAAAACTCATTGGCGCCAAGCGTGAGGGAATGCTAGACGTTTGGTAATTTCTCCTCCGACCAGAATAAAAGATCCCATTGAAGCGGCTAATCCCATGCATATTGTTTGTACGTCTGGTTGCACAAATTGCATAGTATCATAAATAGCTAATCCAGGTATTACCCATCCGCCGGGAGAGTTTATAAACAAATACAGATCCTTGGTATCATTCTCTATACTGAGATATACCATAAGACCAATAAGTTGATTCGAGATCTCGTTATCAATCTCTTGGCCTAAAAAAAGTAATCTTTCTCGATAAAGTCGGTTGATTGGGATAAAATTGTATCCCTTCGGAACCGTACATGCATCTTTTGAGGCATACGGTTCAACACAAATCGCGAAAAAAAAAAGAATCAATGTGTAGATTCTAGTTTTTTTTTTTTTCATAGCAGGGTCTGTCTAACTTGTAACAAAGGGGCTTTTTCTTTCGTTTTTAAAATTCATTACTTCTCATTGATGTATTGTTTCATCGGAATCTAATTCAAACACGATGTAATTTTCTTGTTCCTGAATGGTCTTCTTGAATTCTTTTAGGTTTATGCTCTACTCCGAGAAAAGATCTGACCGATTTGGATTTGCATATATAGGACAAATGCCCCAATATTATGTCTTTTTGCTACGACTTCTTTTTTTTTTCAATTTATTTCATGTCTCCCACCAAATATTAAATATTCAATGTTTAAATCACTTCTATTTATATTATAAATAGAATATGATATAAGTAGAAATCATAGATATATTACCCATTGCTTTTTTCTAAACGGAGCCTGGATACTTCATTTTATTGGTCGAACCAAACCAACCATAAATTATTCTAATTACTAATATTAATCTGTATACCCCCCTAAAAAATAGATTTAATTGCACTTCATTGCATTTCACGCTCCAAATTTTTGATAATTCAATCAATCTTTCTTGGGCGAAAGAGAGGATATCTCGATCGGGGAAGAGAATGGGGAAATACCATATGACCCAATATATCTGACAAGTCGCACTATACGTCAACCCACGATGCATCTTCGTCTCCAGGACTTCGAAAAGGTACTTTTGGAACACCAATAGGCATTAAATAAAAGAAAAATTAAGTACTATATCTCACTTTGATGTGAAAGCGTAACAATAGGTTTATTCTCTTAATAATATTTTTTCTTTTATCATGTTTTTTTATCCATAGGTTGAATAAGTTCAGAAAAAAGGAAGACAGAATGAATAAAGGAAAATTATTACAAATGGGTCCTTTGACTGATGAACAAATATAGATGCAGTTACTCATATAAAATGCTATCAACGCCCTACCATTGCGTATTGGTACTTATCGGGTGTAGAATAAATCTGCTTATTTTTGTTCCTACGAACAAAATTGTTCCATTATTACTAAAAGACATTCTTACTAAAAAAATAGAACGAATATTAATCCTTTCCCCGAGATAATCCACTACAAAAGTAAGGTTCATAGTATAGTTTTTTTATAGTGCAATAAAGTTACATAGTGTCTATTTTTTATTGATAAAGGGGTATTTCCATGGGTTTGCCTTGGTATCGTGTTCATACGGTCGTATTGAATGATCCCGGCCGTTTGATTTCTGTCCATATAATGCATACAGCTCTGGTTGCTGGTTGGGCCGGTTCGATGGCTCTATACGAATTAGCAGTTTTTGATCCCTCTGACCCTGTTCTTGATCCAATGTGGAGACAAGGTATGTTCGTTATACCCTTCATGACTCGTTTAGGAATAACCAATTCATGGGGGGGTTGGAGTATCACAGGAGGGACTATAACGAATCCGGGTCTTTGGAGTTACGAAGGTGTGGCTGGGGCACATATTGTATTTTCTGGCTTGTGCTTTTTGGCCGCTATCTGGCATTGGGTGTATTGGGATCTAGAAATATTTTGTGATGAGCGTACAGGAAAACCCTCTTTGGATTTGCCCAAGATCTTTGGAATTCATTTATTTCTCTCAGGGGTGGCTTGCTTTGGTTTTGGCGCATTTCATGTAACAGGATTGTATGGTCCGGGAATATGGGTATCCGATCCTTATGGACTAACTGGAAGGGTCCAAGCTGTAAATCCAGCATGGGGTGTGGAAGGTTTTGATCCTTTTGTTCCGGGAGGAATAGCCTCTCATCATATTGCAGCAGGAACCTTAGGCATATTGGCGGGTCTATTCCATCTTAGTGTCCGTCCGCCCCAACGTCTATACAAAGGATTACGTATGGGAAATATTGAAACCGTCCTTTCCAGTAGTATCGCTGCGGTTTTTTTCGCAGCTTTTGTAGTTGCTGGAACTATGTGGTATGGTTCGGCAACTACCCCGATTGAATTATTTGGTCCCACTCGTTATCAATGGGATCAAGGATACTTCCAACAAGAAATATATCGAAGAGTTAGCGCTGGGCTAGCCGAAAATCAAAGTTTATCTGAAGCTTGGTCTAAAATTCCTGAAAAATTAGCTTTTTATGATTACATTGGAAATAATCCAGCAAAAGGGGGATTATTCAGAGCGGGCTCAATGGACAGCGGGGATGGAATAGCTGTTGGTTGGTTAGGACACCCTATCTTTAGAGATAAAGAAGGTCGTGAACTTTTTGTACGTCGTATGCCTACTTTTTTTGAAACATTTCCGGTTGTTTTGGTAGACAGAGACGGAATTGTTAGAGCCGATGTTCCTTTTAGACGGGCAGAATCGAAATATAGTGTCGAACAAGTAGGTGTAACTGTTGAGTTCTATGGCGGTGAACTCAATGGAGTCAGTTATAGTGATCCTGCTACTGTGAAAAAATATGCTCGACGTGCTCAATTGGGTGAAATTTTTGAATTAGATCGTGCTACTTTGAAATCCGATGGTGTTTTTCGTAGCAGTCCGAGGGGTTGGTTTACTTTTGGACATGCTTCGTTTGCTCTGCTCTTCTTCTTCGGACACATTTGGCATGGTGCTAGAACCTTGTTCAGGGATGTTTTTGCTGGTATTGACCCAGATTTGGATGCTCAAGTGGAATTTGGAGCATTCCAAAAACTTGGAGATCCAACTACAAGAAGACAAGTAGTCTGATACAATATTGTTTTTTTTTTAGTTTTGGGGTTTGATATAGGATACTGGATAAATCTTTATTTGAATCGCTGTCTTTTCTTTGACTCTTGTCTTGTTCTTTCTTTATCCGGGAGACGATCTCAAATAAACAGGTATGGAAGCTATAATTGTAAACCACGATTGAATCTATGGAAGCATTGGTTTATACATTCCTCTTAGTCTCAACTCTAGGAATCATTTTTTTCGCTATCTTTTTTCGAGAACCGCCTAAAGTTCCAACTAAAAAGGTGAAATGATTTTTCATTATTTTAATTGAAAGTAATGAGCCTCCCACTATTGGGAGGCTCATTACTTCAACTAGTCTCCGTGTTCCTCGAATGGATCTCTTAGTTGTTGAGAGGGTTGCCCAAAAGCAGTATATAAGGCGTACCCCGTAAAACTGACAAGTAAACCAGAAATAAAGATGGCAACTAGAGTTGCTGTTTCCATTATTATATAATTTCAAGACCACAATGGATCTATGCTAAGATCATTTATTTACAACGGAATGGTATACAAAGTCAACAGATCTCAATGAATATAAAATAGGATTTATGGCTACACAAACCGTTGAGGGTAGTTCTAGATCTGGTTCAAGACGAACTGGTGTGGGGAGTTTATTGAAACCATTGAATTCAGAATATGGTAAAGTAGCTCCTGGGTGGGGAACTACTCCTTTGATGGGTATTGCAATGGCTCTATTTGCGATATTCCTATCTATTATTTTGGAGATTTATAATTCTTCTATTTTACTGGACGGAATTTCAATGAATTAGATTCACAAGAAGTATTAATCAGCTTTTCAATACAAAATGAAGCATTTAGTTTTCTGATTTTTATCCCATTCTATTTTGGTAGTTGGTAGTTCGACCGTGAAATTTCTTTGTTTCTGTATTTCCGGAATATGAGTGTGTGACTTGTTAGAATTGATCCTATGGAGAGTACAGAGAATGGGTCTGTCATCTTGCTAGAGATGGTTTTACTTCGTCGGATATTCTCATTCTATGCTAGTATCTGAAGCACGGAATATATGAAATAGATTACTAAAGTATTAGAACTATGATTCATCCTTAATATTCAGACCTCGTGGCCGGACTCCCCAAAAATTTTTCAAAGAGTTAGATTTAGAAGTTATAAATTGAAAGATTTTTATTTTTTCAAACTCCCGTTTATGCTTATTTTGATCAAAGTACAAAGGTTTCTTTGTATTTTTAGTCATTATGTCTATTCATTGAATAAGTGATGATCCAACGGTTCTTACTCAAAGAATTTTTGGACTTAGTTTGAAAAAGGTTTATTGACTCGTCGTGGTTCTAGTATGAATCTGAGGTTTTAATTAATTCATAGGGTCTTAACAAGAGAATTCCTAT